TGCGAGCCCCTTCTAATGGAAAAATCAAATTCAATGAGGATTTGGTTCATCCTACACGTACACGTCATGGGCATCCCGCTTTTCTATGTTATATAGACTTGTATGTAACTATTGAAAGTGACGATATTATACATAACGTGACTATTCCACCAAAAAGTTTTCTATTAGTTCAAAATGATCAATATGTAGAATCAGAACAAGTGATTGCTGAGATTCGCGCGGGAACATACACTTTGAATTTGAAAGAAAAGGTTCGAAAACATATTTATTCTGACTCAGAAGGAGAAATGCATTGGAGTACCGATGTGTACCATGCATCCGAATTTACATATAGTAATGTGCATATCTTACCAAAAACAAGTCATTTATGGATATTATCAGGAAGGTCGTGCAGATCCGGTGCAGTCTCTTTTTCACTCCGCAAGGATCAAGATCAAATGAATATTCATTCTCTTTCTACTGGAGAAAGAAATATTTCTAACCCTTTAGTAAGTAATGATCAAGTAAGACATAAATTCTTTAGTTTCAATCCTTCTGGTAAAAAAGAAAGGAGGATTCCGGATTATTCAGTATTTAATCAAATCCTATGTATGGATCATTGTCATTTTATACATCCTGCTATTTTCCACGATACTTCAGATTTATTGGCAAAGAGGCGAAGAAATAGATTCATCATTCCATTTCCATTCCAATCGATTCAAGAACGAGACAAAGAACTAATGTTCCCTTCCGGTATCTCGATTGAAATACCTATCAATGGTATTTTTCGTAGAAATAGTATTCTTGCTTATTTTGATGATCCTCAATACAGAACACAGAGTTCGGGAATTACTAAATATAGGACTATAGGAATTCATTCCATTTTTAAAAAAGAGGATTTTTTAATTGAGTATCGAGGAGTCAAAGAATTTAAGCCAAAATACCAAATCAAAGTAGATCGATTTTTTTTCATTCCCGAGGAAGTGCATATTTTACCTGAATCTTCTTCCATAATGGTACGGAACAATAGTATCGTTGGAGTAGATACACCAATCACTTTAAATATAAGAAGTCGAGTAGGCGGATTGGTCCGAGTGGAGAAGAAAAAAAAAAGGATTGAATTAAAAATATTTTCTGGGAATATCTATTTTCCTGGAGAGATGGATAAGATATCCCGACACAGTGCCATCTTGATACCACCCGGAACAACGGTAAAAAAAAAAAATTCTAAGGAATCAAAAAAAAAGAAAAATTGGATCTATGTCCAATGGATCACAACTACCAAGAAAAAGTATTTTGTTTTGGTTCGACCCGTAATTCTATATGAAATAGCGGACGGTATCAATTTAGTAAAACTTTTCCCCCAAGATCTGTTCCAGGAAAGGGATAATCTGGAACTTAAAGTTATCAATTATATTCTTTATGGAAATGGAAAATCTATTCGGGGAATTTCTGACACAAGGATTCAATTAGTTCGGACTTGTTTAGTCTTGAATTGGGATCAAGACAAAAAAAGTTCTTCGATAGAAGAGGCCCGCGCTTCTTTTGTTGAAGTAAGTACAAATGGTTTGATTGGAGATTTCCTAAGAATTGACTTAGTGAAATCCCATATTTCGTATTCCAGAAAAAGGAATGATCTGTCCGGTTCAGGATTGATCTCGGATAATGAGTCGCATCCGACCAATATCAATCCATTTTATTCTATTTATTCCAAGGCAAAAATTCAACAATCACTTAGCCAAAATCACGGAACTATTCGTATGTTGTTGAATAGAAATAAGGAATGCCGATCTTTGATAATTTTGTCATCATATAATTGTTTTCAAATGGGACTATTCAACGATGGAAAATATCACAATGGGATAAAAGAAGGGATTAATAAATTGAAAAGAGATCCTATAATTCCAATTAAGAATTCGTTAGGCCCTTTAGGAATAGCACTTCAAGTTTCAAATTTGGATTCATTTTACCATTTAATAACTCATAATCAGATCTCGATAAATCCAAATTTGAAACTTGACAAATTAAAGGAAACTTTTCAAGTATTAAAATATTATTTAATGGACGAAAACGAAAGAATTTATAAGCCCGATCTATGCAGTAACATCGTTTTAAATCCATTCCATTTGAATTGGTATTTTCTCCATCATAATTATTGTGAAAAAACGTTTACAATAATTAGTCTTGGACAATTTATTTGTGAAAATGTATGTATAGCTCAAACTAAAAATGGACCACATCTAAAATCGGGTCAAATTCTAACTGTTCAAATGGATTCTGTAGTAATAAGATCAGCTAACCCTTATTTGGCGACTCCAGGAGCAACTGTTCATGGCCATTATGGAGAAATCCTTTATGAAGGAGATATATTAGTTACATTTATATACGAAAAATCGAGATCTGGTGATATAACACAAGGTCTTCCAAAAGTAGAACAGGTATTAGAAGTGCGCTCGATTGATTCAATATCGATGAACCTAGAAAAGAGAATTGACGCTTGGAACGGGCGTATAACAAGAATTCTCGGCATTCCTTGGGGATTCTTGATTGGTGCTGAGCTAACTATAGCGCAAAGTCGTATTTCTTTGGTTAATAAAATCCAAAAAGTTTATCGATCCCAGGGAGTGCACATCCATAATAGACATATAGAAATTATTGTACGTCAAATAACATCAAAAGTCTTAGTTTCAGAAGATGGAATGTCTAATGTTTTTTTACCCGGCGAACTAATTGGATTGTTGCGAGCCGAACGAACGGGGCGTGCCCTGGAAGAAGCGATTTGTTACCGAGCTCTATTATTGGGAATAACAAAAACATCTCTGAATACTCAAAGTTTCATATCTGAAGCAAGTTTTCAAGAAACTGCTAGAGTTTTAGCAAAAGCCGCTCTCCGGGGTCGTATCGATTGGTTGAAGGGTCTGAAAGAGAATGTTGTTTTAGGGGGAATGATACCCGTTGGTACCGGATTCAAAAGACTAATGTACCATTCAAGGCCGAGGCAACATAACAAGATTACCTTGGAAACAAAAAAAAATAATTTATTCGAGGGAAAAATGAGAGATATTTTGTTCCACCACAGAGAATTTTTTTTTTTTAATTTCAAAGAATTTATGCGATACATGAGAGCAATCTAGGATTTAATGATTCCTAAGAGCGGATTCATCTCTTTAAACGCGGTCATTTGATTTTTTTTGGTAATAAAAGATAAGATAATAAAAAAAATAATAAATAGAGAAAAATGAATGGCCTGATCATGTATCAACGACCAATTTTCGGTAGAAGAGAAGGTTCCATAGGAACATTTATTTATTTATATTTCAGTCTCTTTTTTTCAATTTTTTTTGGGGGGGGGATAAATGACAAAAAGATATTGGAACATAACTTTTGAAGAGATGATGGAAGCTGGAGTTCATTTTGGCCACGGTACTAGGAAATGGAATCCTAGAATGGCACCTTATATATCCGCAAAGCGTAAGGGTATTCATATTACAAATCTTACTAGAACTGCTCGTTTTTTATCAGAAGCTTGTGATTTAGTTTTTGATGCAGCAAGTAGGGGAAAACAATTCTTAATTGTTGGTACCAAAAAAAAAGCAGCTGATTCAGTAGCGAGGGCTGCAATAAGAGCTCGGTGTCATTATGTTAATAAAAAATGGCTCGGCGGTATGTTAACGAATTGGTATACTACAGAAACGAGACTTCATAAGTTCAGGGACTTGAGAACGGAACAAAAGACGGGGAGACTCAACTGTCTTCCAAAAAGAGATGCTGCTATCTTGAAGAGACAATTATCTCACTTGGAAACATATCTTGGCGGCATTAAATATATGACGGGGTTACCCGATATTGTAATAATTGTCGATCAGCAAGAAGAATATACAGCTCTTCGAGAATGTATCACTTTGGGAATTCCAACGATTTGTTTAATCGATACAAATTGTGACCCAGACCTCGCCGATATTTCGATTCCAGCTAATGATGATGCTATAGCTTCAATCCGATTAATTCTTAACAAATTAGTATTTGCAATTTGTGAGGGTCGTTCTAGCTCTATACGAAATTCTTGATTCATAATAAGATAAATAAATAAATTATTTGATTTGGTTGGGGGGATTCATAGATTTATGGAATCGGTTACTATACTATTACTAAATCGCGCAAAAAAGAAAAAGATAAAGAGAACAAACGGAAATATTATGCGATTAGTCGGTATTCAAAATAGAAAATGAAAGTAGACAAGTCAAAAAGGAGATGGTTGAATCAAAATAATTCCCTTTCAAGTTCTATTTCTTTTAGAGGGCAATATGAATGTTCTATTATGTTCCATCAACACATTAAAAAGATTATATGATATATCGGCTGTGGAAGTAGGTCAACATTTCTATTGGCAAATAGGGGGTTTCCAAGTGCATGCCCAAGTACTTATTACTTCTTGGGTTGTAATTGCTATCTTATTAGTTTCAGCCATTCTAGTTGTTCGAAATCCGCAAACCATTCCCACTTTCGGTCAAAATTTCTTTGAATATGTCCTTGAATTCATTCGAGACGTGAGCAAAACTCAGATTGGAGAAGAATATGGTCCGTGGGTTCCATTTATTGGAACTATGTTTCTATTTATTTTTGTTTCTAATTGGTCAGGGGCTCTTTTGCCTTGGAAAATCATACAGTTACCTCATGGGGAATTAGCTGCACCCACAAATGATATAAATACTACTGTTGCATTAGCTTTACTTACGTCAGTAGCATATTTCTATGCGGGTCTTTCAAAAAAAGGATTAGCTTATTTTGGTAAATACATCCAACCAACTCCAATCCTTTTACCGATTAACATCTTAGAAGATTTCACAAAACCCTTATCGCTTAGTTTTCGACTTTTTGGAAATATATTAGCTGATGAATTAGTAGTTGTTGTTCTTGTTTCTTTAGTACCTTTAGTAGTTCCTATACCTGTCATGTTCCTTGGATTATTTACAAGTGGTATTCAAGCTCTTATTTTTGCTACTTTAGCTGCAGCTTATATAGGTGAATCCATGGAAGGCCATCATTGACTAGTTTTCGAAATAGTATTTTTTTTCGTTTAGCCCATCGCAATGTATGTACGGCTCAAGATAATCTACTTAGAGAACATAAATATATAAAATAGAAAGAAAAGATATTTTGAAAATTTTGAATAAAAGGTTTATCCCCCCCCCCCCAGAAAGATGCATAAAGGTATAAATAAAATAAGTATACGATTTAGTGTAATATGGAATAGTAAAATGGAAAAGATTACCTGGGAATTGTAAAAAAAAAATAGGAAAAAGATCTTTTAGATAGATCTCTTTCCTATTTTTCCTAAAAATACTCTTTGTTTGACCAATTTCCATTTTCCTCCAATCTATATTCTTTTTTTTTTTGTTTTGTATTGTTGTATTTGTTTTGTTCATTCAATTATAACTATAACATATTAAAAATTTGTATTAGATTCTTTATTATTATTCTTTTTTTAGATTCGATTATATATATTATTAGATTAGGATATATTAGTATATTAGATATTAGGAGCTATAAGTATGATAGCTGCGTTTACGACGTGTGATAAAAAGATGTTATATAGAACTAGAATAGAGTCCCTTTTCATTCACATCCAATTCAACGATTGACCAAAAGAAAATTTTCATAAATAAAAAAATCAAATTCTATTTAGATCACTCAAATTCCGATATTTCTATGCAATAATTCGGTCTAACGAATTGATTTAGATTGATTATATCCATATGGGATAATAAAAAAAGGGAAGAAAGGGCTTCAAAAAAACCGAGATTAAAAAAAAATAGAGTAGGAGTGAGGGGGGGTCGAACTAGGTGTATATAATCTAATCGATATAAGACAACTCTTTATTTTTTTTTTAGAGGTTTGGTTTCAAAGAATGATTCTCGAATCCGATTGAATCTAAGACACGACTAATTGGTTTACGGTATGGAAGAAACATATGTATATGTGATATTAGATATTAACTAGTTATATATGAATTAACTATATATCTAAATTTGCCCTGCTACTACTGTAAATTTAGATAGGGATTCAAAAAAGGAAGCCCTTCCGTTTCATTTCTAATTGTGAATTGAATATTGAATGACTAAATAAATTAAATCAAGAAAAAGAACGAAGAATTCAAAGAATAGTTCAAAAAATTAAGGTAAGATAAGAACAAAAGTTATATGGATTCAAAAAAAAAAACTACGTGTGTAGAAACGAAAAAAAAAAATATCGAAGTAATTCGGATAGTTCAAGAAATATTATTATTTCAATTCGGAATTCTTAATTACTTCGACTGGATAAATCTTAGTAATTGAATAATTAAGTCATAATTTGTTGGTTGATTATATCATTAACTATTTCTTTTCTTTATTTTATTTGGGGTGCGAGGAACTTATCATGAATCCACTGATTTCTGCCGCTTCCGTTATTGCTGCTGGGTTGGCCGTCGGGCTTGCTTCTATTGGACCTGGGGTTGGTCAAGGCACTGCTGCAGGGCAAGCTGTAGAAGGGATTGCGCGACAACCGGAGGCAGAGGGAAAAATACGGGGTACTTTATTGCTTAGTCTGGCTTTTATGGAAGCTTTAACAATTTATGGGCTGGTTGTAGCATTAGCGCTTTTATTTGCGAATCCTTTTGTTTAATCCTAAAAAAAATAGAAAAATAAATATAAATATTCGTTTTTCCGTGGACTTGCTTTGCTGCTCTTGCTTTTTCGAATGAAATTAAGATTTCGCTCCTACACTAATTTATTCGTTCCGACAAGAACACAGGGAAGGACTGATTTAAGGGTGAGGAATTAACATACTGATTCGCCTTCTTCCTTCCCTTTTTTAGTCCAATCAACCCCCCCCCTTTTTTTAGAAAGTTTTTCGAAAGTGTTGAAAACTAGAGATTTTGCAATTTACATAAGAACTGGTATCTAATTCTAATAAGTATCATTCTTATGGGGAATCTTCCAATTGACGGACCAATTCAAATATTAAATATATTTAAATAAATATATTTAAAATATATTTAATATTTAATATATTTATTATAACATATTTATTATATTATAACATTCTTATTATTATATTAATACTTATTTTTATATTAAGATTATTATATTAATAGAATTACTAATAGAATTACTAATAATTAATATGGTACTAATAATTAATATGGATTAATAGTAAGGAATGGGAATAATATTCTATATATATATAGAATATTATATCATATAAAATAAAAACTAAGAAAAATCTAAAAATAGGAATCCTAGAAAGAGAATTAGTCTATCCATAAGAGGAGATGAGATCATATGAAAAATATAACCGATTCTTTCCTTTGCTTGGGTTACTGGCCATCCGCCGGAAGTTTCGGGTTTAATACCGATATTTTAGCAACAAATCCAATAAATCTAAGTGTAGTGCTAGGTGTATTGGTTTTTTTTGGAAAGGGAGTGTGTGCGAGTTGTTTATTTCAAAGAATAGATTGGATCCAACCAACTGCACTTTTTT